TTCCTCGTCGATCAAAAAAATGAGTTAGTTCAGCAAATCTTCTTAGACCCCCAGCCAAAGATATTCGATAAAAAAAATCTACGTAACCACGATTATATGACCAATCATAAATGAGATTAATTATTTTTTCCCAGAGAGTTGTAGTATTATTATTACCGCCCTTAACAAATGAATTTTGTAAGTTGAAATTTTTGAAAGATGAATAAATGGGCTTATATGAAAAAAACGCTATAAATATACCAAAAAAAGCTAGACTGACTGAAAAAATTCCATTTATAAAAAATTCATACCAATCTATAAAATTATTTTGATTCGGATGTAAAAGGTTTATAGATGGATTCAACAAATTTGATAATAGATCAAAATCAATTCCACTTTGATTATAAGGAATTCCTATAATTCCAACAAGACAAGTAAATAGTACTAATATAGACATGGAAAATAGCATAGTACTGTCCGATTCGGGGGGATAAAAAAACGTATTTTGAATGCCAAAACAAGCAATACTAATAAAAGGCCGTATCATTTTTTTTTCATTATCAAAAATTCGATAGGTTGTATTGAAAAAAAAGAAAATCCCCTTTTCATTATTATTTATTGATAATAATAAAGAAAACTTGTTTTTTTGAATTTCTTTTCCCCATGGAGATATTGAATAGCAGGAACCACTTTTTTGACCACTATAATTCTTAAAATGAACGTTTAAATGTCCCTCAAAAGTCAGTAAATAGATTCGAAACATATAAAATGCGGTTAATCCTGCTGTGAAACAAGCGATAATTGCAAAAACCGGAGAATACAACCAACTATCGTTAAGAATTTTGTCTTTGGACCAAAAACAAGCGAGAGGTGGAATACCACAAAGAGAAAGTGTACCTATTAAAAAAGCAGTTTTTGTAATTGGTACATGCTTTTTCAACCCTCCCATAAGAACCATATTCTGACTTTTATCGGGAGAATATCCAACAATAGCTTCCATTGAATGAATAATAGATCCGGATCCTAAAAACAATAATGCTTTCGAATAAGCATGAGTAATCAAATGAAATAAAGCCGCCTGATACGATCCCATTCCTAAAGCTAACATCATATAACCCAGTTGGGACATCGTAGAATACGCCAAACTTCTTTTAATATCTTTTTGAGCAAGGGATAAAGTAGCTCCGAATAGTAGTGTTACTATACCTATCAAAGAAATAAAATTCATTATATGAGGTATAATTATAAAAAGAGGAAGGAGGCGAGCTACAAGAAAAATACCTGCTGCGACCATAGTAGCGGCATGTATAAGAGCCGAAATAGGAGTGGGACCTTCCATGGCATCGGGTAACCATACGTGAAGGGGGAATTGAGAAGACTTGGCAACTGCACCTGTAAATAAAAGCAAGGCACACAAAGTAAGAAATACAAAATTTACCTCATTATTATAAACTAATTTATTTACTATTTCGAATAAATCTCTAAATTCAAAACTACCCGTTATAGCATAAAGTCCCAAAATCCCTAATAATAAACCAAAATCACCTACACGATTCGTTACAAAGGCTTTTTGACAAGCATTCGCCGCAATAGGTCGTGTGAACCAAAAACCTATTAATAGATAAGAACACATTCCAACTAATTCCCAAAAAATATAAATTTGTATCAAATTCACACTAGTAACTAATCCCAACATGGAGGTAGTGAAAAAACTCATATAAGAAAAAAATCTCAAATATCCCTGATCATGATACATATAATTGTCACTATAAAAAAGAACCAGAATTCCAACCGTACTAATTAATATTACCATAATCGAAGCAAGCGAATCTATTAAGTAACCGAAGTCTAAAGAAAAATCATTATTAATTGTCCAAGACCATACATATTGATAGATAGAACTTTTATTTATTTGCTGAATAGATAGATAGACCGAAAGGAGCATAACTACATTTAATAGAAAGATATTAGGAAAGGACCACATACGTCGAAGATTTTTTGTTGCCATTGGAAAAACGATAAGTCCAACTCCTATTAACATAGGAATGGGAAGTGGAATGAGAGGTATAATCCATGAATAGGGATATGTATAGTCCATAAAAAAACCTTTTATCTTTTATTCTTATTTTATTCTGAATTATTCTTTCTCAACTTCTTCGAATATTCAGAGGAAGAAGGAAGTTAGAATAAATAGGATCAGGCTAATAGTGCAATCGAAAATGAAATAAAAATAAAAAATTAACTAAAAATACTATTTTTTCTTTATATTAATATATATTTTCTATTTTTAAAAATTGACTTTTATATAATTTACTAGAATTTTAGTAAAAATTTGACTAAAAAAAAATAATAATAAACTTTTATTACTATAAATAACTAACTATAAATAGTTATCTATAATAACTTATCTAACTAAATCTAAATAAATTAGCTAAGTTATAACGAAGATCTTTCTACTTACTAAAGATATAAAACAATTCAATTACCATTAGATATTACGATAATTTTTTCTATCCGTAGACGAAAAATTGATAATTCCATACAACAAATATACACAGAGTATTTTATACATTCCTTTATATTTTCCATTAATATAAATAATATAAAACACATGGGATTTTTTTTGAATTGTCGAATAGAATATCCGACATTTTTCTTTCGATACCTACCATGGATCAAAATCAATGAGCAAGGATTCCTTTTTTCACCTTTGATTCTATTTTGATACGGATATAAATAGAAAACACGACAAAAATAAACATAGATATATAAAAACTTCGTTATTTCTCTTTTGTGTCTTGTTAGATATTTAGTTGGATTGAATGGAATCAAGATTAAAAAAAAAATTGAAAAATAAATGAAATTGTTTGAACAATAAATGTCTTTCACATTCAACTAGATAAAAAAATAATTTTTTCAAATTTATTTTTTCATGGCAGTTCCAAAAAAACGTACTTCTATATCAAAAAAACATATTCGTAAGAATATTTGGAAAATAAAAGCCTATTTTACAGCATTGAAGGCTTTTTCATTAGCGAAATCTATTTCTACGGATAATTCAAAAAGTTTTTTTGTGCAACAATCCAATAATCAAACTTATAATAAATAATAAAAAAATGGTATTTTTTTTATTGTAGTCTTTCCCGATGGGGATTCTTATTTTCCCCATCAAGCTACTTGAATTTCGAATAGCCATTTTAATAATTGAATTATGTTAATATTTTGGAATGTTTCAATATGGAGTAAGACGAAAGGAATTTTTTGTCATTAATTTAATTAACTTTTTGAATTTCAATCTCGACAACTAAATAAAAAAAACTTATTATTATTTCGCGTACGCCGCTATGGTGAAATCGGTAGACACGCTGCTCTTAGGAAGCAGTGCTAGAGCATCTCGGTTCGAGTCCGAGTGGCGGCACAGGCTATCTTCGAAAAGAAAGACAAAAAGTTCTATATATAATAAATGCAATTCCAGATTGGATTCCGTATCATTTTCTATACTTTTTTTATTTGAGAATTTTTATGATATTTTCCACCTTAGAACATATATTAACTCATATATCATTTTCGATCGTTTCAATTGTAATTACAATTTTTTTGATAATTTTATCCGTTGATGAAATCGTAGGGCTATATTATTCGTCAGAAAAAGGCATTATAGCTACTTTTTTCTGTATAACGGGATTATTAATCACTCGTTGGATTTATTCGGGGCATTTCCCATTAAGTGATTTATATGAATCATTCATTTTTCTTTCATGGAGTTTCTCCCTTATTTCTATCGTTCCATATTTTAAAAAACATACCAATTATTTAAGCGCAATAACCTCGCCAGGTACAATTTTTCTACACGGCTTTACCACTTCAGGTCTTTTAACCGAAATACATCAATCTGTAATATTAGTACCCGCGCTTCAATCCCAGTGGTTAATGATGCACGTAAGTATGATGATATTGGGCTATGCAGCTCTTTTATGCGGATCATTATTATCAGTAGCTCTTTTAGTCATTTCATTTTCATTTCAAAAGATTTTTCAAAATTTCGTAAACGAGTCATTTTCATTTAACAAGATCCAATATATGGATGAAAAGCGGAATGTTTTAATAAACAACTTCTCTTGTTCTGCGAGAAATTATTACAGAGCTCAACTAATTCAACAATTAGATCAGTGGAGTTATCGTATTATTAGTCTAGGGTTTATCTTTTTAAACATCGGGATTCTTTCAGGATCAGTATGGGCTAATGAGGCATGGGGATCATATTGGAATTGGGACCCAAAAGAAACTTGGTCATTTATTACTTGGATTATATTTGCAATTTATTTACATACTCGAACAAATAAAAAAAAGTTTAAAAGTCTAAATTGCGCGATTGTGGCTTCTATGGGCTTTCTTATAATTTGGATATGCTATTTTTGGGTCAATTTATTAGGAATAGGGTTACATAGTTATGGTTCCTTTAATTCTCATTAACATGAAATCAAATTGAAAAAGATTCCTACAACTACAAATAGAAACATAAAACATTTTCAAAAAAATGATAATAAAATCAAAATTTTAAATAATAAATTATTAAATATTAAGTTAAAGAATATAAGAAAAAAAAACTCCATACTTCAGGGAAGATGTCGAGAACCATTTGAATCACTACACTAATTGATTCAAAAGGTTCTCACAAAAATAAAAATTAACTAAAGTCAAAATGAATTGAAATTTTGACTTTAGTTAATTTTTCATTGTAAAATTGCAAAACGAAAAAGAAAGAATAGGATTCTTAATTTTTTCTTGTTTTATTCATGAAAACGATCGATAAAAATAGGTAGATATAATAGCTTCGACCTTCTCAACTGAGAGTGAGAGAATGAAATCCGGATAAATACCAATACCTATTATTGGGAGAAGAATAGAGATTAAAATAAATAATTCTCTCGGACCAGAATCAAAAAAATAAGAGTTTTGCACATACAAAATCTTGTATCCATAGAACATTTGACGTAACATCGATAATAAATAAATAGGAGTTAATATCATTCCAATTGCCATTAGAAGAGTAATTAGTATTTTTGGAATTAAAAAATATTGTTGGCTGGTAATTATTCCAAAAAAGACTATCAATTCGGCAACAAAACCACTCATGCCGGGTAATGCAAGGGAAGCCATTGATAAGATACTGAACAGTGTGAATATTTTTGGAAGGAAAATCGCCATTCCACCCATGTTGTCGAGATAAACAAGACGTATTCTATCATACGTCATTCCTGCCAAGAAAAAAAGAGCAGCACCAATAAATCCGTGAGAAATCATTTGTAAAAGGGCTCCATTGAGCCCCGTATCGGTTATCGCCCCAATTCCGATAATTATGAACCCCATATGAGATACGGAGGAATAGGCTATTCTTTTTTTAAAATTACGTTGACCAGGAGATGTTGAAGCTGCATAGATTATTTGTATTGCACCTACTATAATCAACCAGGGAGAAAATATAGAATGAGCATGGGGGAATAATTGCATATTGATCCGAACCAAACCATATGCTCCCATTTTTAATAAAATTCCAGCTAGAAGCATACAAGTACTGTAATGTGCCTCCCCGTGGGTGTCTGGTAACCATGTATGGAAGGGTATGATCGGTAATTTGACTGCAAAAGCAATACAAAATCCAGTATAAAATAGTAATTCTAGTGCTACAGGATACGATCGGTTAGCTAATATTTCAAAATTTAATGTTGGTTCATTCGAACCATATAAGCCAATACCAAAAACGCCTATTAATAGAAAAATAGACCCCCCCGCAGTGTATAAAATGAATTTTGTAGCTGAATACAGACGTTTCTGTCCTCCCCATATCAATAGAAGTAAATAAACGGGAATTAATTCGAACTCCCACATGAGAAAAAAAAGTAAAAGATCGTGAGAAGAAAATGATCCTATTTGACCGCTGTACATTGCTAACATCAGGAAATGGAACAATCGGGAATCCCGAGTAACCGGCCAGGCTGCTAAAGTAGCTAAAGTGGTTATAAATCCCGTCAGTAAAATGGTTCCTATAGAAAGCCCATCTATTCCCAATCTCCAGTGAAAATCAAAAAAATTAATCCATTTATAATCCTCTACTAGTTGATTTAATGGATCGGTCAATTGGAAATGATAACAGAATGTATAGGTCGTTAAAAGGAGTTCAAAAATAGAAATGGATATGGTATACCACCTTATTACCTTATTTCCTCTATGAGGTAGAAAGAAAATTAAAGAACCCGCTAATATTGGTAAACCTACAATTATTGTTAACCAAGGAAAATAATTCGTGGTAAAGGCAAGATAGAATTAGACCCCAAAACCCGTTCTTTTTCGAGAACGGGTTTTTTTGTCGATAAAAAAAATCAATTGTATTAAAAAAAAAAAATTGAAAATTCAGTTTGTTTAAAGTAGTTTTTTCTTAAACTTATTATATTAATAAGCTAGACCCATGCTTCGAGTTGTTTCATGCCATAAATAAACCCTCACGCTCAAAAAATCCGTTGGGCAAGCGGATTCACATCTCTTACAACCAACACAGTCTTCCGTTCGTGGAGCAGAAGCAATTTGCTTAGCCTTACATCCATCCCAAGGAATCATTTCTAATACATCGGTTGGGCAGGCTCGGACACACTGAGTACATCCTATACATGTATCATAAATCTTTACTGAATGTGACATTGGATCTCTCATTTTTTGAATATCATAAATCTTCGATTTAGTAAACTTATATATAAATCATATATTTATATACCAGATGAATCAATGATTTTATCATTATTTTAATAATCAATCGAATTATGGATCGCGACTCCTGGGTTGGCTAAGATACTTTGATTTATTATATTTTTAAATATAGTATTTAATGGTTGATGAATATTCGAATTTTAAAAATAAATGAAATTAGTAGTACTTATTACTTATTTATTCAATAAATTCGATTGATTGATACGAGTTGATTTTCTATTACGATAAATTGATGAAACAATAGCTAACCCAATAGCCGCTTCGGCTGCGGCAATAGCTATAACAAAAATAGAGAAAATATCTCCTTGTAATTGTCGACTATCAAACAAATCCGAAAATGTTACGAAATTTATATTAACTGCATTCAGGATAAGTTCCAAACACATAAGAGCCCTAACCATATTTCGACTTGTGATCAATCCATAGATACCAATCGAAAATAAATAGGCACTCAAAACAAGTGCATGTTCGAGTATCATTGATCAGCTCCTTATCAATTTTGAATCATTTCGCCATGAACAATAAACCAAGGCTTTCGCTTAACTATAATAGAACAAGTAGAAAAAAAAAGAATATATTCTTTTTTTTTTTCTAAGATAGAAAAAGATCGATATTGAAATAGAATTCAAAAATGAAAGCTAAATGGATTTGATAAGAGCGAGAAAATTTCAATTTCGATTGTTCTTAATAGTTAGAAAGATTTTTCATTGACGGGCAACAACAATTGCACCTATCAAAGCAACTAAAAGAATTATTGAAATGAGTTCAAATGGAAGAAAAAAATCCGTTGATAAATGAATTCCAATTTGTTGACTATTCCCTATCAAATCTTGTTCGATAATTTGGTTTGATTTTGTCGTCCAAATAATTCCGTACCAAGACGTATCGAGAATCGTGGTAATTATGGCGATGAAAATACTTGTACAAACCAACGAAGTAATCCCATTCCCAACAGTCCAAAGTTCGAAATCTTTATAATATTCTGAACCATTCATGAACATGACAGCAAATAAAATTAAAACGTTTATAGCTCCGACATAAATAAGGAGCTGTGCAGCCGCTACAAAATGAGAGTTTGATAAAATATAAAATAACGATATGCAAACAAGAACCAATCCCAATGCAAAAGCCGAATAAATTGGATTGGTAAGTAATACCACTCCTATACCTCCTAATAGAAGACCTGATCCCAGAAAAACTAAAAGAAAATCATGTATTGGTCCAGGCAAATCCATTCTATATACAAGATAAAAAAATTGAAATGTTTTTCATGATTTTATTGACCTGACCAGGAAATTTTTTCTTTTTTTATGATATGCTCCTAATTGAATTCAATTAAAATGGAATGGTGTTTCTAATGGATTTGAATTACGTCTAGGCCAATTACTATACCAATATCTTGTTCCCCCTTACGCCAAACCAAGTAGAAAAGTTAGCTGGAAACTATTTCAAAATAAATATAGAGATTATTAAATTCTATTTTCAATCCAAATTGATTTGCACTTCTCACTAACTAATCAACAATTAATTGCAATTTCGAGTTTTAGTGAGCAAAAAAAAAAAAATAAGAAACGATTTCTTTCAATTAGATAAAATTGAACCTGACTATACATTACTATAATAATTAGTAATTACTCTTTAATCATTCTTTAATCATGAAATGCATTTTTTATTTGAGGATAATTCAAAATTGTTCGAATTGTATAATCGTTAATTACTGACATCGGTAAACGACCTAATGCGATTTGATTATAATTCAATTCGTGACGATCATAAGTAGAAAGCTCATATTCTTCAGTCATTGATAAACAATTTGTTGGACAATACTCAACGCAATTTCCACAAAATATACAAATTCCGAAATCAATACTGTAATTAAGCAAGCGTTTTTTTCGCATACCGGTTTCCAATTTCCAATCAACAACGGGTAGATCTATAGGACATACACGAACACATACTTCACAAGCTATGCATTTATCAAATTCAAAATGGATTCGTCCGCGGAAACGCTCCGATGTAATTAACTTTTCATAAGGATATTGAATAGTTACAGGTAAACGATTTGCATGGGATAAGGTAATGATGAATCCTTGACCAATGTACCTTGCCGCCCGTATTGCTTGTTGGCCATAATTTATGAACCCAGTTACCATCGGGAACATATTGTAAAGATCTATAAATAATCTTATTTTTGTTTCTTTCTCTTGTTTGATGAGAAGTGAGAAATATAGAATATCATATTCTTTTTTCGTTTAGAGTGAAAGGAGTTGAGAAGAGGTTGTTAATAATAAATTACCAAGAGAAATGGGTAAAAGAAATTTCCATCCAAGATTTAATAGTTGGTCCATTCTTAGTCTCGGTAGAGTCCATCTTGTTGTGATAGAAATGAATACGAACAAATAAGTTTTAGCTAAAGTAATAAAAATACCAATTGTCATTCTAAAGACCCTACCTACTTTATTTATTTCAACTCGATCAGAAAAAAATACGGACGGAATAAAGATATTCCAACCACCCAAGTACAGAATTGTTACAAATAACGACGAAACTAATAGATTGAGATAGGAAGCAACATAAAATAATCCAAATTTGATACCCGAATATTCGGTTTGATAACCTGCTACTAATTCTTCCTCTGCTTCGGGTAAATCAAAAGGCAATCTCTCACATTCTGCTAGGGAAGAAATTAGAAAAATGATAAACCCTATAGGTTGACGCCACAAATTCCATCCTAAAAACCCATATTTTGATTGCGCCTCAACTATATCAACTGTACTTGAACTATTAGATAATAATAGTCGGTGGGAACATCACTGTCCCCATCGCTAGTCCAGAACCGTACATGAGATTTTCACCTCATACGGCTCCTTGACGGCCATCAAGAAATCTAAGGACCGGGTTGATATTTTTTATCGTGATAGATTTTATTTGGGGTCAAAATATAGATAGAATCAACACCCGCCGGAAGGTCAAAAATTAGACCGATGGAATTCTGTATGTCAGAATGATATAGATATAATAACTCAAAAAGCACTTATGAATTAATCTCGTCCTTTAATAATTTGAATTTTTCTTTGTTGAGTAATAACTTTTTAATAAAATACTCTTTCTATGAATATCAATAGCCACCTTTTTTTTATTATTATGAAAAAAAAATAAGAGATTAGATGAGTGTCTTAATAATGCAGGCTATTTAGTGATCTCTATGAATTTTCGTTCCTATTCTTCTTTCAAAGAGGGAGTTCAAACCAAGAAAAGATTATTTCGTTTCGGATAGTCGTTTTTTAATCTGTGAGTAGGAGCATACTCTGGATTGCAATCGTGAGGAGTACTGCTTGATTATTTCTACAAATTGAAAGCCCAAATTATTGTTCTTTTTATGTTATCCAAAGATTTTCGTTTTGAAAATTGACATAAAAATTTCTATTACTAATCTTTTATGTATTTTTGTGTTCCTAACCATCCACTCATTTTTGTCGAACCCTCCGTTCTAGTAATACATATAAAGAATCGTGAAAACTATATACGGTTGATCTTTTGAGCCCGCTTCAAACCAGGATGACTAATCACTAATCAACCAATCCATGGGGTAAAGGGTAAAAAGTCTTGCTTATATTAAATTTACTTTATTTTTCGTTCTTGTACTTAGGAGATGAGACTCAATCTTGTTACTGCTAATTTAGAAGCTGTTTTTTTTTTCACTCATATAACTATCTGATTTAGTTAATTTAACCTGAATGATGAATAAAAAAGTGAAGATACCTATTCACCTTCTTTACTTACAAAAAAGAATTAAAGAAAAGGTTATAACGACACGCACGTAGAGATATTGATAACACACAAAGAGTCAACGGTATTTCATAACTAATCGATTGAGCAGCGGCTCGTAGACCACCTAAAAAGGAATATTTGTTGTTTGATCCATATCCTGACATAAGAAGTCCAATCGGAACAATACTTGAAAAGGCAATCCATAAAAAAACACCGATATTGAGATCGGCTAAAACAAGTTGATAGCTAAAAGGAATTACTGAATAACTTACGAAAATGGATATAACTGCTATGGATGGTCCGATAATGAATAAACGACCATCTCCTCTAGACGGAAGAAGGTTTTCTTTGAAAATAAGTTTTGTTCCATCTGCTAACGCTTGAAGAATTCCCAACGGACCGGCGTATTCCGGTCCAATACGTTGTTGTATTCCGGCGGATATTTCTCTTTCTAACCACACAATTACAAGTACACCTATTGTGATTCCCAATACAAGAATCAAAATAGGTAAAAGCATCCCTATGGTCCCATAGATCTCTTTTAAAGATTCTAATCTAGAAAAAGAGTGGATATCTTGTACTTCTCTTGTAGCAATTATCATTTCAACGATCAACTTCTCCCATAATGATATCTATGCTACCTAGTATTGTCATAATATCCGCCAATTTCATTCTTTTAACTAACTGAGGAAAAATTTGCAAATTGATAAAACCAGGGGGACGAATTTTCCATCTCCAAGGAAAAGCACTCTGATCCCCTATTAAATAAATTCCCAATTCCCCTTTTGGGGCTTCAACTCTTACATAAAGCTCTTGCTTCGGTAATTCAAAAGTGGGAGAGGTTTTTTTACTAATGAAGCGATAGTCAAAATCATTCCATTCTGGATCCCGTTCTCTATCAAAGCAACGTATTTCTAAATTCTCATAAGGACCGCCTGGAATTCCTTCGAGGGCCTGTTGAACAATTTTGATAGATTCCTTCATTTCACTGATTCGGACTAAATAACGCGCTAATGAATCTCCTTCTTTTTGCCAATAGATTTCCCAATCGAATTCGTCATAACATTCATAATGATCTACTTTACGAAGATCCCATTGAATTCCACAAGCTCGTAACATCGGTCCGGATAAACCCCAATTTATTGCTTCTTCTGCACCAATAATACCTACACCCTCAACTCGTTCTAAAAAAATGGGATTTCGCGTAATAAGTTTTTGGTATTCAGAAACAGCGGTTAAAAAATAATCACAGAAATCCAAACATTTATCTATCCATCCATAAGGGAGATCGGACCCGACTCCTCCGATACGAAAATAATTGTGCATCATTCTCATACCGGTGGCAGCTTCAAATAGATCATATACTAATTCTCTTTCTCTGAAAATATAGAAAAAGGGAGTCTGTGCACCAATATCTGCCATAAAGGGGCCAAGCCATAACAGATGAGAAGCTATACGACTCAATTCTAACATAATCACTCTGATATAACTGGCTCTTTTAGGTACTTGAATATTCACCATCTGCTCGGGTCCATTTACGGTTATTGCTTCTGTAAACATAGTAGCTAAATAATCCCAACGTGTTACATAAGGCAAATATTGTATAACTGTTCGGTTTTCGGCAATTTTTTCCATCCCTCTGTGCAGATAACCCAATATTGGCTCACAATCAATAACATCTTCGCCATCTAGAGTAAGAATAAGACGAAGAACACCATGCATTGATGGATGATGAGGTCCCATATTGACTATCATATGTTCTTTTCTTTTAGTTGTTCCATTCATAGTTTATTCCTCGATTCATTCTTTTATGAACTGCTTAAAACAAAAAGAAGTTCGTCTAAATTCTAGATAAAACAAAATTCAATAAAAATAAAATAAACAATTTTCATTGTTTTTTAAAATGAAAAAATTAACGCGTTTTTGATTCCCGAATATCCAGTTGATTCATTAATTCTTTATAAGAAACTCTTTTTTTATTTGACAAATAAGACAACAGCCGTTGTCGTTTTCCTAAGATTTTCCGTAGACCCCGCTGCGATAAATAGTCTTTTCTGTGAAATTCCAAATGTGAAGTAAGCCTTTTTATTTTATTGGTGAAATGAAAGACTTGAAATTCAATAGATCCCCGATTTTCTTCTTCTGAAATAACCGAAATAACTTTCTTTTTTACCATAAGATAAAATCTACTCTTTTTTCCTTTTTAAAATTCAAAAATCCATTTAACCAATCAGTAAAAATAATCCTATTCATTATTCTCATTTTAATTAAGTATAAGTTAAGTATAAGGAAAAAAAAATAGATATTTATACAGATAAAAGAGAACATCTTTTTGACCTATTCCTATTTGATCTAATCGAATATCTAATTATTTATCTAATGGATATGGATACATGCATTGATTTCTCGTATTGGGATGGAAATGTAAGACAATGAATGTGTACAACCCCCGGTTTCATATAATAAATACAGACCTGAAAGATATATATGAGATGAGAAATGCATCATTCACGAATTTTCAACGGGGGATACATATATACATATATATCCTTAATAGACTAAAACGGCTTCCATTATTGGTATCAAACCAATATCGATTCATACAAGATAAATCCTCTAATCGGTAAGTAGGCCAAAGAAAGGATTTTAATTGAATTAGTTCAATTTTATCTCTATAAAAATTTTGACTTTTATCCAAAATTTGATCATAGTTTTTTACGTTATTGCAAAATACTGAATTGTTCGAAATAAGATTTCTATTCCTAGAATTGAAACAAATTCGAATTATGAATTCCCTACGCCATTTAGTGGAAAAAATACGTTCAGGAATAACTAAACCATAATCTCGATTTTCAGTTATTCTTTGATTTGGATGTCTTACAATATAATTAGTGTAATTGTTTCGATCAATATAGTGTTTTTCTCGGTAACTTTGATTAAGTTGGTACTCACTCTTATGAACCAATGAAACATTTAGAGTTTGATACATCAAAAATTGACCGTCGTTTTTTATAGACAAACGCACAGGTTCGATAATTAATATTCTTTTTTTCATCAATTCTCTAAGAGTAAAATCTTTTTGAATCATCAGAATATCTAGACTTGTTTCTCCACCTTGTATAGAGGATATAGCAATTTCTTTTGGATTTACCAATCTAAGCAAGAGACAATATACTTTAATATTATTTGTTATTTTTTGATTTAAAAAATTATTCCATCTCAATTGAAAACGTAAATACCTTTTTAAGACAAAATCAAGTTCTGCTTCCGTGTTGCTCTTATATTGTTTTCTCTTTTGACGTTTTTTCCTATCTGAGCCTGCAGAATCTTCTTCAATATCTTTTTCTTGAGTTGAGAAAATTGATTCAAGAGTTTCTTTATTTTGTATATTTAATTCAACATTGTTTTTACCTAGGGATTCTTTTTTGTCTTGATTCTTATTTTCTAATTTAATAGATTTATTTTCATTGGATAATTTGAAGGGATTCTCTTTTTGATTTTTAGTAATGTTTTTATTTTCACTAACAGTTTCATTTAAATTGAAAAGAAGTTCTTTGGCCGGAATTATCCAGGGATTCATTTTATATGTATTATAAAGAAGCACAAATTCGCCAAAGAACCAAAGTTTTAGATTAGAAATCGAACGCCTTAGTATTTCTTCATTCATTCCCATCCAATCAAAAAGGCTTTTTTTTTTTTTTGAAATCTTGATTTTCTGATCTTTATCAATTTGAAGATAAACAAGGTCTTTTTTATCAATTTTACCAACTATTGGATAATTATTGACTTTAGTGTTAGTATTTGTATTATTATTGAAGTTGATATTGGTATCGATAGCGATCCAGGAATGAATATCCCCTTTCTTTCTAAAGCACAAATAGAGAATTTTCCAATCAAAATATTTTTTATCTGGAAATTTATCTCGAGTCATATTTCTGTTCTGTCCGAAATAATTATATATAGGGATAATACGCTCTGACATATCAACTAAGGCACTTTTCTTTATGTTGTATATATTGGAATTATAACAACTTTCTTGCAAATTATTTATCCATAATGGTGATACAGAAATATAGGAATCCTTTCTATCGTCATAATTAATGGATTGATATGAGAAAAGTGCATATTTATAATAGTTTTGAAAATTAATAGTATATTTTTCATTAGAGAAGGAATTCGATTCAAAATTAATTAATTTTTTGTAAAAAATGAATTGGTCTTTTTCATCTGAATGACTTTTTTGAAAATCTTTATTTTCAGTCATAATAGATCTTTGATTAACTCTGTTTCGACATTTGTGTGGTACTAATCGATACCATTGAATCCGTGATAATTCATATTGATAATACTTACTTAAAGAGTTTTTCCATTCAACAATTGTGTAATTAAAAAGATTTTTATGCCCTAATTCAAAATGAAGTATTCCTTCTGTTTCTAAATAATCCTTTATTTCTTTCTTAAGAAAAAGAGATGTTTCCTTATATTGAAGAAGATCTCTATAAATTTGAGTTTTATATATTTGGTAAAATACATACGCTTGTGAAAAGTAGGATAAGTTGCTCAAATTTTTTGAATTCTTTTTAGTAATATCAAAAAACCGTTTTTTGAGAGTCCAAATAATGTGAATAGCACTTGTTTTATTCATTTTTTCTTTATTTATTTCATTATTGGAAATAAATTTATCAAATTCGTTTTTTGATAATTCAAAAAGTTGTGTAGTGATTCTTGGACTATTCTTATGAATATGAATGATACAAAATATTTTTATGTATATCTTTTGAATAAAAAAATGGATTCTCAAATAGGATTTTCGTATTAATCGTACATTTCTTTTTTTTAATTTCTTCAAACTTTTTATTATTGATACTAATAATTTATTGAGAGAATTTGTTTTATTACAATTACTATTTCTGTCATTAGTTATAAACTCGTTATTATTGTCTTTTTGATTTTGTATTTTTTTTATCCGATTCATGATTGTGTTTGTTCTATCAGCCAGATCTTTCATTTTTGTTTCGGGAAATGAAAAATCTTTCAAATCCATAGATTGAATGGGAATGATAAGGGATGATTCAGAAATCATTTGATTAGGAATTCTCCTATCTTTTTCTTTTTTAGTTTCGTTTAATTCAGATATTTGTTTCAATCCAACTAAAAATTTTTTTTTTTTTTTTAAAAAAATTCGTATCACAAAAAAAGACTTTTTTTTCCATTTTCGAATTTTTTTTTTCATTTCTTTGAAAATGGGGTTAAAAAACGACAGTTGTTTTCGGGGCGAACCAAAAGGAAGGTCAGTTTCCATTCCCCAAACTGTTAAAAAACAAAAATCATTTTTTTTTTTTCGTGGATCTTTTTGAAGAGATTGTACCTTAGATTTGTGCCAAGGTTTAAAGAAAAAGGGAAATAGTATTTTTATTTGAATACCATTTATTAACCAGTTTTTTGGAAATTCGGTTTCTGATAATGGAACACCATTATAGGTGCATTTAATATGCATTTCTTTCTTCCAATCCTTAAAGTCCTCTGACCATTCTGGAAATTGAAATACTAGTATACGTACTGTATTTTTAACTATTATCAATGATAGTAATAGAATATATTTTCTAAGAAAAGATTGGATTACTAATAATGATCCTCTTATTATTTGAGCAAATAGAATGTTATCCCATGCTTCTGCTATTTCTATTCGTACTTTTTCTTGTCTTTTGTATTCTTCTTTTTTTTCTTTCTCTTTTTCTTTTGCCTTTTCTTGTGTATAATCTAGAATTCTTAATTCTAATTCTGTTGCTTTTTTCCATTTTTTAAAAATGAATTTTTGTATTTGGGAGATGTCAAAAGACAAAAGGGGGTTGTTTATTCTCTCCAAAAAAAGAGGGGAAAGCGGATTTGCTTGAAAAAACGACCCGATGCTTGTCTTACGTCTTTGGGCACGCATGGAACCTTTGATGATGTCTCTACGGAAATCGGATTGTTGGGAATACCGTATCAAAGCCACTTCGTCTCTTTCATCCGGATTATTATTGCTTTTTTTATTAATATCATTGTTTTCTTTGTTATCATTCAAGATAACTACACGTTTGGCTTTTCTTGAACGAATCTCATGATCCTCGGCTACAGTTTCTTCATTTTCTCCCTCTTGTTGTTCCAAATCATCGATTAATTTTGATGACCATCTTTTTACTTTTTTACTTATTTCTTTTAGTCTTTTAGACTCTGGATTGACATTTTGGATGAAGATGAATTTGCAAATATTGATTTGATCTTCGAAGACAATTCTTCCTTGTTGGATTTTGAATTCCATTTTTGAAAACGGAAATAAATCATTTTTTTTTTCTGTTGATAATGAATTTTGATCAAATGTATCTATTTTCTCTTCCAATTTTTCATAATCATAATCAGTAGTAAAAAGTATACCCTGGATCTTATTTATCCATCTTTTCTCGATGTCATTTTTTATCGAAGTTTCATTTGAAGAAAAAAAAATGTTTCTCCTTCCGCGATAGGGACCATTCAAAAAGGGATCATCTATTTTAGGCAAGTATTCTTTTTTAGTCTCATCATTACATAATCTACTCTTTTTTTCCAGCACATCTAGAGTAATGGATCCTTTTTTTAGAACTTCAATTCGATTTCGAAATTCTTTGCTGAGATTCTTCTTTTTTTGTTCATTAGTAGAAATCCAATGATCATACAATTCATCAGGGGGCCGTTTTTCTTCTGTGAACAAATCCATTTTTCTTTTTATCATTTCCCGGAAGGTTGACAAACTAGGTGGATACGTAAAAGATATTTTTTCTTTTCCATCATTTCGACATGTATAAAAAAAATATTGTGACATTTCATTTCTTACTGCATTTTCAAATCGATTGTTTTTTATATATCGCAATGGACGATTCCACCGTTTATAGTCGAAAAGAAGAGTCACAAGAGGTTTTTCAAACCATAATTTATCTTCTTTTAATACTTCTAACTTCGAATTCTCTTTATT